ATGTTTTCTATTTCACAAGGATTAAAAGATTTTTTTTGAAGCTGTTTCCCTCTACGAGATTTTATCCCATGTCCTGTCCTATTATTTGAGACACGGGAGCAAACTACAATATCTACTAACCATTTAGACATTGGTAGATTTTACATGATTTTTGGGTTTTGAGCAGTTTTAGCCGGGACTAGTTTTAGGTCCCTTATTCGATGAAGGCTATACAACCCTGGTGCTAAATTCTTGGACCCTGTGGTCTATAACGCCGTTGTTACCAGGCATGCTTTAGTAATGATTTTCTTTTTTGTTATGCCAGTTATAATTGGAGGTTTCGGTAATTGACTTATTCCTCTTATGCTAGAGGTGGCAGACATACAATTTCCACGATTAAACGCCTTTAGATTTTGAGTTTTACCAGGTTCATTATACTTTATGCTATTGTCCAATTTAGTAGAAAGGGGTGTGGGCTCAGGATGGACTATTTACCCACCTTTATCCACATTTTCTTACCATGGTGTTTGTATGGACTTGGCCATTTTAAGGTTACACTTAGCTGGTATCAGCTCTATTTTCAGGTCTATTAATTTTATGGTTACAATTAGAAATATGCGTTCTGTTGGGGGGCATATGTTAGCTCTGTTTCCATGGTCTATTAAGGTTACTTCATTTTTATTATTGACCACATTGCCTGTACTAGCAGGAGGCCTCACTATGCTTCTTACTGACCGGCATTTTAATACTTCTTTTTTTGACCCAGTTGGTGGAGGAGACCCTGTTTTGTTTCAGCATCTGTTTTGATTTTTTGGTCATCCAGAAGTGTACGTTCTAATTTTACCTGGTTTTGGTATAATTTCCCATGTGTTGTGTTTCTGGTCAAGTAAGAAGACTGCTTACGGGAACATGGGGATATTTTACGCTATGCTTAATATTGGCTTCTTAGGATTTATCGTGTGGGGGCACCATATGTTTGTAGCAGGAATAGATATTGACACACGAGCGTACTTTAGCGCAGCAACCGTTATTATTGCTGTTCCTACTGGTATTAAGGTGTTTGCTTGAATTAGGACTATGCTAGGCTCGAAAGTTTCTACTCAAGCGCCTATGTTATGGGCGACAGGATTTATCGTTCTTTTCACCATTGGAGGGCTGACCGGTTTAATTTTGTCCAGGGCGTCAGTGGATGTAACACTTCACGATACTTATTTTGTAACAGGCCATTTTCATTATGTCCTATCTATGGGAGCAGTGTTTACTATTTTGGCCGGATTTACTCACTGGTTTCCTCTTGTGGCTAAAGTTATAATGCATCGGCAGAAGATAAAGAGGCATTTTTTAGCTATGTTTTTAGGGGTTAATCTTGCATTTTTGCCTCATCACTTTCTAGGGTTAGCTGGTATACCTCGTCGGGTGGTTGACTACCCAGACCATTTTTGGTTTTGAAATAAAGTGTCAACTTTTGGTTCTCATTTAAGAACAGCATCGCTGCTATTTTTTGTGTTTCTTTTATGGGAAGCTTCTATTGCTCATCGGCCTGTCATTTCCGTTCGTAATAGATCAAGATCACCAGAATGGGCAGTAGTGGCTAGTTTACCTAAGCATGCTGGTGATGAACTACCAAAAATTATTAAGTTATCTGAATAATTTTAATGAAAATTGATTAAGTTGTTGGATTGGATAATGTGAAGTTTTAAACGTTCAAAATTTACTTATAATAACGTGTGCTGCGTCCTTACGCTAATTGATGAGCATTCAAACTTATAATTAGACTGGTTTAGTTTAAGTTTTACTTTGAAAAAAATTTTATAGAAATATAGTATGAAAATTTATTAAAAGGAACTCGGCAAATTCAGGCCCCGCCTGTTTAACAAAAACATCGCTAAAAGTAGTTGATTTTTAGTAGTACCTGCCCAGTGCGTATTATCTTGTTAACGGCCGCCTTAGCGTGAGGGTGCTAAGGTAGCGAAATTCCTTGCCTTTTAATTGTAGGCCAGCATGAATGGTTTGACGAGGGCCTCACTGTCTCTTAGTTCTATGTTGAAATTGTAGTGTAGGTGAAGATACCTTCATAAAAAAGTAAGACAAAAAGACCCCGTGCAACTTTGAAAATTAAGCTAGATTAAATGGCAAAAGATTTTTAGGTGGGGCGCCAAAAGAGGAAACTATAACCTCTGCTGTTTAAGCTAATTCTTACTGGAGTTGACCTGACTTAAGTCGATCAAAGGAGAAGTTACGCCGGGGATAACAGGCCAATTCTTTAGTAAAGCTCGTATTAACTAAAGGGCTTGGCACCTCGATGTTGAATCAGGGATTATAGCTTCAAGGCGTAGATGCTTTGATTAGTAGGTCTGTTCGACCTTTGAAACCCTACGTGATTTGAGTTCAGACCGGCGTAAGCCAGGTTGGTTTCTATCTGCTTAATTTAACATTATCTTAATATGTACGAAAGGACCGTTAGGATGGGAAGGTGCGCCCAATGTCAGAAATAGTTCTATTTAATGCAAATGTAAAATTTAAGGCTTAAACTTTTATCAGTGGCGTGATACGCACGCTTAGGGACTCGCCAAGCTTATTTTTGTACTTAGTGTTGAGTAGCTTATTTTGCTATAACATTAAAAATTAGTTATGAAAAATAAGATTTTTTTTAATTCTGTTATTGGGTGCTTAGACAAAAAGAGCATTTTACTCACAAATTACAACTTTTTAAACCACTTAAGTAAGGGTTGTCATACGTCTATTGTACGGACACCTTATCATGTAGTAGACCCAAGGCCTTGACCGTTGCTTATAGGCGGGAGAATTTGGGGTGTGGCCGTGATATTTATTTGCTGGGCGAACTCTGTTTATCTCGAAGATTTACATTGAGGTGTAGCACTTATTGTTGCAACTGGTTTTGGATGAATCCGTGATATTATTACTGAGTCTACGTTTCAGGGGTTCCACACAGAAAAGGTACAAAGTGGCTTAACTCTTGGATTTATTTTATTTTTAGTTTCAGAGTTAATACTATTCTTTTCATTCTTTTGAGCATTCTTCCATATGGCTTTATCGTCTTCTATTGAAATCGGATGTTGTTGGCCTCCTGTTGGAGTGCGATGTTTGGAGTGAAGCGGGACTCCGCTTCATAACACTGCTCTTTTAGTGGCATCTTCATGCTCTATTACAACAGCTCATCATTACTTTATGGACAGAGATTGAGATCACAAGATTGTAATTGCTTACGGAGGTACTTTATACCTCTCTTATTTATTTATTAAAAATCAGTATATAGAGTATGTGTGGCTTTCATTTACTATCGCAGATGGTGTCTATGGAAGGTGTTTCTTTATGCTTACAGGACTTCATGGTCTTCATGTTATCGGAGGCACGTGCGGGCTAGTGTTCTGTGCTATTCGTATGCTTTTACTGCAATTTTCAGACGGGCATCACGTTGCGCTAACGTTGGCAATTTGATATTGGCATTTTGTTGATGTGGTGTGATTAGGGCTATTTTTTATTATTTATGTATGAGGGTCTTAATTACATAAAGTATTGTGCCAGAGTTTAAATGGGCTTTGTTGATGTCGAAGAGCACGGGGTGAGTCCCCCAATACTTTTAATCAGCTTTAGTATAAGCTCATTACGAGGGTCTTGTAAATCTTAAATCTATGTTGCCGCATAGGAGCTGAGTTACTTGGCAATCTAGGCTGGTGTAATACGAGCACGTAAAATTTTCGTTTTTGCGGAGGGGCTGTTGGGCCCCGCTTAGATTTTGTGTAAATAAGAGCTGTTAATTTTAGATCGGCGGATGACTCAGTTATCATCCCTAAAACTTGCCAAATAAACGAAGTCTTGACTCGTATCTTGAGTCTGCTACTCAGTATCCCTGTCCTCCTAATCTTAGTACGTGATGGAATATGGGGTCAATGCTATATCTCATTTTGGGATCCCAAATTATTTCTGGTTTGTTTTTGACTGCTAATTATGCGGCAGATGAAGACCTTGCGTTAGTGTAGAATCGACTACGTCATACGAGACGCAAATTACGGCTGGATTATTCGAAGGATACATATGGGGGGAGCGTCTTTATTTTTTGCATTGATCTATTCACATGTCGCACGTGGAGTATTTTATGGTGCGTATCTTAAAAATCCTCATGTATGGTATTAGTGGGCTGAGACTTTACCTACTGTCAATAGGAGTCGGATTTTTAGGTTATGTATTGCCTTGAGGAGTCATGTCATATTGAGGGTTAACGGTTATTACTAACATAATAACGGTAATCCCAGGCGGCGCCCGGGCTCTTGACTGATTTCAAGGGGGGTTTATTATTTCCTCTATAACTCTTAAACGTGTTTTTGTTTTACATTTTCTTTTACCGTTTGTTATTTTGGGCCTATAGATTAATTCACGTGCTTTTATTGCATGAGAGTGGGTCATCAAACCCGCTAGGCCTAGACCAAGAAGGAAGAAGTGTGCCGTTCCACCCTTACTATTCTATTAAAGATGTGGCTGGTTTTGCGTTACTAGTAGTACTGCTTGTAGGAATGGCTTTTACTTTTGCTAGTCTGACTGTTGACCCTCTTCAGTGGCAGCCAATTAACAAAATAAAAACGCCAGCTGTTATTAAGCCTGAATGGTATTTTCTTTATGCTTATGCCATTTTGCGCTCCATTCCGCATAAAGCAGGAGGTGTAGCGACAATGTTCTTGGCTATTGTTGGTGTTGCGGTTCTTCCAATACTAAGTAAGGGTGAGAAATTCCAAAGAATGAAAGCATCCCCTTTAGCGCGGTGGGTGTTCCTTTTTTGAGCAGCAAATTTTATATTCCTAACGGTAATCGGCTCTCAAGAGCCTTCAGGTGGTTGGGTTGTCGCTGGCCAGTTTGGTACATTTTTCCATTTAGGATGTATGGTTTTTATTCCTGCTATTAAGTTGATATGAGAAGAGCAAGTTATCGGGAATAGCATTTAGGTTCTCGCGAGTTTAAATACTTGAGATTTATTATTAGCATAGTAACTTGTTATACAAATGAGATATTGATGCCAAATATATTTTCAAAATGGAGTAACTTTCACCAGAATACGGGTACAATGAGCTTTTGGTATGTATTGTGTTGTTCTAATACTTATCTTTGTTTTTGTAATGTTAAGAGTGCTTTTATGTTGCAGAGGGGCTCATCAGTTTATTTATATAAACACGGATCATAACTTAGAGCGAATTTGGGGGACAGTTCCTATATTAATTTTAGTGTTTCTTTCATGGCCTTCAATGGGGCTACTGTATGTTTTATCTGAATTAGAGACGCCTTTAATTACAGTGAAATGTATCGGCCATCAATGGTACTGGGAGTATGAATATTCAGACTTCCTTGTTGTTTCTTACAATTCTTACATGGTCCCAGAGAATGAGCTTAAAATGGGAGAACCGCGACTTTTAACTGTTGACAAATCTATAGTTCTACCGTTTTCAGTTTGGTGTCGTATTTTAACAACATCTTTTGATGTGGTCCATTCTTGGACAGTCCCAGCGTTTGGTGTTAAGTCTGACGCAGTTCCAGGTCGTTTGAGAGAATCAAGGGTAAAAGTTGAAATGCCAGGTGTGTTTTGGGGGCAATGTTCTGAAATCTGTGGCGCTCTTCATAGATTTATGCCGATTCGAGTCGAAGTTGTTAGATCTGAAGTATTCTTTAAGTGACTAACAATTTTAGAGTCTACCATTTAATTTCGGTTTAAAGCTTAATATAGCGTTATATGTATATATATACCTCTCTTTCCGTAGTTATTAAGGCTATGTCGCCGTTTAGTTAACTAAATAAAAATTTTTGAAGAGATAAGTGGCCTTAACGCTGTGACTTCTAATCATAGTTGGTGCAATTCGATTTTGTGCTCTCTTCTTTATTTATCGGCTATGCTGGCAGAGAAGTGCGTTAAATTTAAGCTTTAAAATATATAAGTTAGTCTTATGCATAGCTTAAGTTTGTTGGTTAAAAATAACTAAGGCTAGTTTAGTTAAAAACAAATGCTTTGGGGGCATTGGATTCTGTATAAAAACAGGGCTTTAGAGCCAAGCTGGTCTAGTCCATTTAGAGCCAGCTTGCAGTAATTAACTAGCCTGCCAGACTTTCGCACACACGCACACAAATAAGTGTACGCAGGTGTGTATAGAAGTAGTAGTGACAGAAGGCCAGAAAGTTAGCGTGTAAAAGAGGCAGGATTGATATAATCAACAGATAAGCTCTTACTCTTTAAAAAAGCACGTTTAAATAATGTAAAGTTTTTGTTACCAAGTGTGAAAGATGTTTGATATTTTATAATTGTATCTGGTAGTAAATTTTTGGTAAAATAAGCGCAAAAAAATTTTTTTTCTCTTTTTCCGCATAGTAATATAATAGGAGTAAAATTCAAGACAACCTGAATTAATGCTTAAAACTAAAGGTGAGTTAATTATTTGAGCCGCAGTCGCGATAGGTGGGGAGATTATAAGTCTAAAAGTATTAAGTCATGAATAGGGGACAGGAGAGAGAATTAACACTTAAAGCAGAAAAGATGAAGAGAGGCCTGCAGAGCGGCTCGCTCTGCAGGGAAAGTTTGAAAGGAGGCGTAAGCCGGAAGGGAGGAACGAGTGAAAAACACAAGATATAAGAGTAGCGACCGTAGGAGCAATTAAAGGAAAACAGCGAGGGGTGGGTTGGTGTATGAATTAAAAGAGAAAATATAAAATTGTGAGGTAGGGAGGAGTCAAAAGTTACCACATGTCTAATTAAGCTTAATTTATGAGATACTGGCTGTAAACTTTTAAGACTTCTTAAAGCAGCTTTAGCTTTAATAAATAAAATTTTTATTTGCGTCACGCTTTTAGTATAATGAGTACATTTGTTTTCCAAACAAAAGGTTTTCTAGGATAGAAAAGAGCGTAAAATAAAGGAAGTACTTGGTTCTAGTGTGGTGTTAGCGTCAGTTTTTTACTTTACACAATGCAGAATAATTTCATAATGTGTTGGAGCCGGTTATGTTTAGAAGCCATCTACAGACCTAAATGGGGTAGCTTGGGGCGCCGGACGCATAAGTTTTAGAATGACAAAGCGAATAAAAGACACGACTCAAGTGGGTAGATCTGGAAATCAATGAGTTCTAGCTCGAGACGAATAAAGAACTAGTGGGTCAGAGCGAAGTTTGGTGCCAGCAGCTGCGGTTATACCTATTTTGATCGGCTAACGAAGGTGCAGCTTAGAGGCAGTTAATCAGTGCATAAAATGTAAAACACACGGCGGGGTATTGAAGTAAAATCCAAGTCCTGCGGGAGGACCGTGATTTGCGTGACGATGAATCTGCGAAGTTATGGGGATAGACCCGGATTTGGCACCCGGTTATTCCATGATGTCAATCACGGCTACATCATAGTAATTGAAATTGTTGCTATGCGTGGTTTGCTAGGAGTACTACGAGCAATTGCTTAAAACTTGAAGAACTTGGCGGTTCCGTAGAACCCTCCAGAGGCTCTTGGCGGTTAAACTGATGGTCCGCGTGATATCTTACCTGCCTATAGAAGGCAGTGCACTGCCGTCTAAAGCTTATGATGAAAGTGTACGAAATAGGCTTGTTCTTAGGCTTTAAATTATTAAAGTATGCTGAGACTACGTCAGGTCGTAGTGCTCCTTATGGGCAAGGGGTTAGCTGAGAGACAAATATTTGGTTATACTAAGCTTGAAGATGAAACTCTTTTAGCGAAGAGGATTTGGGAGTAAAAAGAAACTAATTCGTTTTTTTGAAAGGACGCTACTGCGGTGCGTACAAATCGCCCGTCACCCTAGCCGAAAGGAGAGGTAAGTCGTAACATGGTGAGGGTAGGTGAACCTGCTCTTTTAATAACATAAGCAGAAATATATTAAAATCTTAATAATGGTTATAAAACTAAACACAAACCGATTAAGGTAAGATAGGTTAAACCTAAGATCAGCGGGTTCATGCCCCGAAGGTGCCTTATGTGCTCTTACTATAGGAAAAATGTTCATTAAAGCTTGTAGCTTATCTCAGGGGTCAGTAGCTTAATTAGAGTGGTGAACTTTTAATTCACTGGTGAAGTTTAACATCCAACTTCCGATCCTATATTGAAAATTTTTTATTCATAAAGTAGTTTAATTAAAACAGGAAATTGCAAATTTTCAATTGCTCAGTGTCCCACTGGCCTTTGTGTGTAGTCTGTTATTCAAAAAATAAAGGTACAAAAGATAGTATAATTATTACACAGCGCTTACAACGTTGAAATAAAGTTTTAACTTTTCTTTTGAGTGAAGGTTAAGAAGGGTGGCCAGGTTATATGATTACAGAGTCTAGACTGTTAGTATAACCGATAATATTCTAGTTTGTCATACTAGAGATGCTTAATACTCTTGAGCACTGTCTTAATACTAAAAAGTAAAAAGTGATGAGATTTTTAAAGTTATAAAGGGCTTTATGCGGTTAACTAGATTTAGCTATTTTTCGGTTACAATTTTATATAATATTAGTCATATCTTAGACGGGTGATTTACACAACACTAGCTCCTGATTAAACAGGATTTTATTAGACGCAAAGCAACAAAATGTGCACTCAATTTTAAAACTTTTTATTGGTAAAGTATAGGATTATTAGAAATACCATATAATTAAGCTATACTAAGTTTGATAAGATGCAGTATAATCTCTAATAAAGCTTGTGCACACAGTACCTTTAGCATAATGGCCTTTTGAGAGAATTTGCCTGATGGCTTTTCCCGAAATAAAAAGATTTTTAGAGAAGTAAGCCTCCGGGGTATTCGATGTAAGAATTTCTGAGTTAACTTTTTTAAAGATGTGATACGCAAAATCGAGTTTTATGATAGCTGGTTGTTCGAAAAATGCTTTTAAGTGCAGCTTTATAAAGGTAACTAAGGATACGGTTAAATTTAAAATTATTTATTCGTTAGGACCAAAAGTGAGAAATCTGGCTTAAGGTCAGATTATTGCCGGTTTCTTTGATTCTTCAATTTTTAAAAAGAGATATAGGGATTATGGTACCCCTTTCCAAATAATGAGAGGCGTCAGCATTTTAATATGAGTGTTTAACAACTTATCTTTTACCGTGTATAAAATAATAATTTATTTACAAGAGCCAGAAAAAATCGTTCAATGAACTAAAGATTGGATTATAGTTAAATATTATGTTAGGATTAGTAATAATTTTAGTAAATTTAGCGACATGGATTGGTCTCTAATTAAAGAAAGGTGAAATCCGTTGCATGAGCGTCAGATATTATGAATAAGGGGGAAAAAGTAGTCTAAAGCTAGGACGTCGGCTTCATAATCCGAAAGTGGTATTAATACCTTTTTTATCAGGAAACATGGCTTTAAAAGTAAAATTAGGTCCGTGGCAATTACGGCTTATGCGCCGCTAAGAACAGATGAGGCAACCTTAGAAAGTATCTTATTAAAAGAATTAGTGTCTTGAAAATACTAAGTCAAGAGGGCGGGACTCTTGGCTTTCTTAATGAAATTAGGTTTAACTTGTGTTCTTTTATGAAAAGCAGCAGCATACATATCTTGGGTGTCTTATAATAGCGCGTTCAACCCTATAAGAGATATCGACTCGGATCTTTCTAGGTTTTAATGTCAGCATAGTAGTTAAGTCATCTATTAAGCCTATATATATATATATATATATATATACATACATATGTGTGTGTGTACGTACATTCGCATGCGTATGCGTGTAACGTTTAGATTAAAATTTTTATACGGTAAGATGTTTAGTATTTTCAAGTAGGGGGGTCAGCATCGCATAGTATCCCCTTTATATATTTTTGATAGTACAAGAAATTGTAAGTTTCTAGGAGCATAGTTTTTAAGTGCTGTGGTGTCGTTATGAGAATTGGATTTACAATATTGTTAGGCCACATTTTTTTGTTTTGCTTCAGATACACAGCATATTTAGTTAATTTACCATCAATTTTATTCTCTAAGGCAAGCGCCTTGAGTATATTTAAAAAGTTATATGTGGGGAGAATGCATAGAAACAGTAAGCGATTCAGGTCACTAGGTGAAGGGTCAAGTGAAGGCAGAGGATGGGTGTTTGATTTTGCTGCAACTCTCGTCTTGGAAAGAATCTTACCATGGGGATTCCCTGCTTTAGCTTCATGAGAAGTCGTAGCAGGCTTGATGCCGAGAATGTTCTATAGTGTGAATATCCTGCAGCTAGACGCAACGGTGTTTAGAAAGTCACTTAAGTTTAAGCAGTCTGTTATAAAGTCATTTGCTTACTTTCCTTTATTAACGTTAAGAGCTGCCATCCGTCCGCTTACTCTGACTGTTCGGATACTAGCTAATGCACTTGTTGGAGCGATTCTTTGCCATACTTTAGCAAAGAATTTAAGATTTAAATTGTTACACAGAGTTCACCAGATTAAGCTGTCAGCTATTGTTTTACTTAGGGTTATTTTAATCTGGGAGATAACTGTTATACTAGTTCAAAGGTCCTTATTTTTAGGATTGTCTAAAATCTACTACCACCCGACTCCTGTTCTTTTAAGTGACGGGGAGATTTAAGGTTGTCTGAATCCAAATAATTTTGAGGGTTAATTTCTAACCTGGTTAAATTTAAAGGGGAAAAAAATTAACAAAAATTTAAAATGATATCTGTAGGAATAATTTTATTTTTAGCTCTAGGCGTTTTCAGTAGTGTTATGCTAGTGTTTGTATCTGAGCTTTTTTGGTTATGAGTTATAATTGACTTGAGAACTATCTTTCTAATCCCATTTTTGTCAGCAGAGCTAGAGGTAAAAAAGTCGTGGTACACCGGTGTGGCCACTTATTTTGTCGTGCAATTTTTTGGTAGTGCGAGTATTTTATACGGTATTCTTATTTCTTGAGTTTACCTGATTCAAGATTTCCATAGCTGGCTTATTGTGTGAGGTTTTATCCTTAAATTAGGCTTGGTGCCTTTCCATTTATGAGTGCCCCGATGTTTTGTCAATTTTCATTATGGAGGCATTTTTATTGTAGGAGCAGCTCAAAAAGCATTTCTTGTTCTAGCTATGCCTATATTTTATAGTAGTACTGTTTGTAATTTTATAGTGTACTCTACAGCAGTTGCTAGTATACTGTACGGGCCAGTGGCAATATTTAATTCTAGAGAAGTAAAACCTTTTTTGGGTTATTCTTCTGTCACTAATACAGGATTTATAGTTTTATGTTTGTTTATTAGAATTCATGTTACTTCTATTTATGCGTTTGTGTACACAACAAGGATGTTTTTTCTTTCTTTAATTTTAGCCACTGGCGAATGCGAAAAGCTTAAAAGACTAGGGTCTGATATTCCACTCTTTTACAAACCTGGTGCGGCATCATTAGCAATTAGATTCGCAGGCTTTCCGCCATTTGTTGACTTTTTTATAAAGTTCTTAGTATTACAATCTTGCATAGATTCAAAAATGTGGATCTCTATTTTGGTAGTTCTAACTAGGAGTTTTATCAACTTACTTGTATGAATTTGAATACTGTCTTTCGCAAGAACAGGATCGTCATTTGAATTTTATGTAGAGCCTAGAATATGGCAGAAAACTGTTAATTTAGCATGTGTGATGTGAAACAGCTTAGGGGGTTTATTTTTAGCACTTATTTATTAATTTTTTTAATATGTTAGGGGTAGGGTTTAATAAGCAGATTTGTAAAAAAATTTCGCTGCTGCCTTGGACCAGACAGGGATAAGTGCTGCTAGTAAATTTTCGTAAGGTTAAGTTTAGGCGTGCGTTACTATAAGGCATTAAAGGCAGTAGTAAGAAGTGAAAAATTCACGTTTGGTTTCGGCCCGAATGGTGCCGTAAGATGCGGCCTTGCTATATAAAATACAGCCTGATAAACACTGAAGTTGAATTATAAAACTCCTGTAGCTTAAGTAGTTTAATAAAATGCCAACTTGTGGCGTTGGAGATGCTTTGATTAAGTCTTAAGTAAAATGAGGTTATTGATTTTAATGGTAAGTAGATGTTTTATAAGTTTGTTTTTAAACAAAAAAGACCAAGTTATCGGGATGATTAATGCTTTCGGTCTTTGAGTTGCGTACAGATTCACATTGTGGGTAGGAAGCGGGGTTTCTTGGGAGTCTTCTAGGACTATGCTCACAATTGATAGTTGCAGAGCTAGGATAGTTACTTTGACTCTCTGAGTCTGTGGTATTAGTATTCTGGCTAGAAGTTTAATACTCAGACTTCGCGGGGGCTTTAGTAATTACTGGATGCTAGTAACAATTCTCTCGCTTTTATTAGTGCAGTGTTTTATGGTTAATTCTCTAGCAGTATTTTACATTCTGTTTGAAAGAACTTTAGTGCCGATGATTATGATTATTGTGATTTGAGGCCAGCAGCCTGAGCGTATTCCGGCCATCCAATACATTTCTGGTTACACAATGGGTGCATCTTTTCCTCTTTTACTTTTAGTTATTGATATAGAAATCAGTAAAGGAACCAGATTTTTCTGGTTTATAACAGTTAATAAAAGAACGTCTAGTTGGCTATGGATCGCTGCGTTTTTAGGATTTTTGGTTAAACTCCCTGCATTCCCGTTCCATACATGACTTCCTAAGGCTCATGTGCAAGCCCCAGTAGGGGGGTCAGTTATTCTTGCTGGTATTCTTTTAAAGCTAGGTGGTTACGGCATCCTACGAGTTATAATAATACTGTCTTATTGTCTGGAATGGTTTGGAATTGTAATTATATCTGCCTCCATTTTCGGGAGTGTTTTTGGAGCTGTAATATGTGCGCGCCAAAGAGATGCGAAAAAGTTAATTGCTTATTCTTCAGTGTCTCATATAGCTTTCCCTGTTGTAGGGCTATTTAGTTGCACTGAAACAGGGTTGGTTGGAGCGCTAATTATGTTGGTGAGACATGGTTTTATCTCATCTGGGCTGTTCGTCCTTTGTGGTATCAATTCAGAATTGGTGCACTCACGTAAGCTTAAGATTATAAGGGGGGGAACGCGAGCGTACCCTATTCTCAGGTGGCTGTGGCTGTTGATGATCATGGCAAACTTAGGTGTGCCGCCGTGCCCTGTTATTATTAGTGAGATTTTGTCGCTTACAGCAGTAGTCGCTATCTACCCTTGAGTTTTTGTTTTTTTTGTGGCATATTTTGTCCTAAGCGGAGCTTATAGATTTTCTATGTACTGTCAGCTTGTTCATAGTAACCCATCAAAAGAGATTGATGTGCTCTTCAATGAGGTTAAAATCAAAGACCTAATAGCATTGTATTTTTTATTATACCCACTTGCAGAGGTTCTTTTTAAGTGAGATCTGTGAGCTATTACGTAATTTTTTTACTTGAGTAAAGTTATAAATACTTCTGGTGTGAGCTAGAATTTTAAGAGTAAATTTTAGTAATATGTTAGTGTAATTTTTGGAAAGGTAGTCTAAAATAAGACATTTGATTGTTAATCATAGAATGTGACGGTTGATCGCACCCTTTTCGTTAAAGCAGGGTTTATAGCCACTTGGTGTTATGCGCATGATAAATTCAATAGCTAGTAAAATTAATTAGCGGCGTGTTAATTGCGCTTCAGTGTAATTTTAATCACTTGAATTTTATGGTAGTTTTAAACTCTTTTATATTAATTATATTTAGTTCTATTTTATGCGTGATTTCAAGTTTTATAGGTAATTTTGGTTTAACATACTGATTTTGTTGAGAATTAGGGTCAGTAGGACTCCTATCGTTTAATTTAGAAGTATGTTTTGATTGAATAACAACCATGTTTGTCGCTGTAATCTTACTTATTTCTTCTTGTGTTGGCATTTTTATGGATGTCTACATAAGAGAAAGGAAGAATGATGAATTTAATTTCTTGGTTTATGCATTTATTTCCTCTATAATTATCCTAGTTGTAGCTGGGTCCATGCCTGTTGTTTTGATGGGGTGGGATTGACTTGGTGTCACTTCATTTTTATTGGTCATATTTTATGAGGGGAAGAAGTCATTTGATGCGTCTATAATTACAGCGTTAACAAATCGAGTAGGTGACGCTCTTTTAATTTGCAGCACTGCTGGTATAATTCTAGCATGCGATGTAAGACTCGATATAAAGCCTTATTGTTGAGGAGTAGTTTTTGCCTTTGGGTGTGTAACTAAAAGTGCTCAGGTTCCATTTAGAAGGTGGCTTCCTGCGGCGATGATAGCTCCAACGCCTGTCTCATCATTAGTTCATTCCTCGACGCTTGTAACAGCAGGTATTTTTCTACTTATTCGTTCATTTAAAGTTTGAAGAAACTCCCCCTTAGCGTGCGGGTTTTTAATTTGTGTCGGGCTTGTAACATCTGTTATAGCCGGAATTAGAGCTGTTATAGAAATAGATATAAAAAAAATTATTGCCCTTTCTACTTTAAGTCAATTAGGGATTATAGCATTTTGTCTAGGTTTAGGTGAGGTTGTATTAGCATTTATACATCTCTTATGTCATGCATTTTTTAAAGCAGGAATATTTTTAAGGGCTGGCTCGCTGATTAGGCATAACTCAGGTAATCAGTACTTTATCAGGTTTAGAGGATCAGAAGTTACTAACTCTCCTTTAGCAGTATTAAGGCTTTTTGTTGGCAGAGTCTCGTTAATCGGCATTCCTGGCACTGCTGGCTATGCTTCTAAAGAGTCTATTGTAGCTTTTTCTTACAATATTATCTCTTGGCCTGCTTTGATTTTACTATTTTTTAGAGTAGCTTTAACCATGGTCTATTCATTCCGAATTATCGCTGGGCTGACTAATTCTATCAAAACAGGGGCACGGGATTTTTCTAGGCTTCGAGAGAATATTTGGCTTTCTCTTCCAGGCGCGGTTTTAGTGCTTTTTGGCATGGTTGGTGGTGAATTAGTGGCTACATCCTCTATTAATAACTGTTACTTTGAAACAGCAGCATCTAGAGAAGTTTGATTTTGACCTTATTTTTCAATTTTTCTTGGGGTAGTAATTGCTGTGCTAGTACGACTTATATTCGTAAGGTTTTACGAGTCTGGTACTAAATCATTTTATGGAATGCTGCTTTTAGATTATGTATCGCGTAGAATGGTTTCTGACGGGAGGTCTTTAGAGTTTTCTGAATCTGGTTTAGGGGGTGAAGCGGGCTCAGAAGTCCAAGTACCTCAGGGGGTTTGAGAATTTGGTGCATCTTACTTATCTGGATTACATAATTTTGCCCAACGAGGGCAAGCAGTAACTTTAGTTACTGGATCAGCTGGCTTAGGAGCCAGATCGTTACTATTTTAAATTTACAAATGATTAAAATTATAATTTTTTCTACTCTTGGAGTAGTACTCATCAATTCGTTGTACCCGGTTAGGTTGTTTTTCTTTAGAGTTGCTATTAGAATCGGCGTGTTGTGAGAAGTGGGAGCCTATTTTAGTGATTTTCTTTCCCTTCTTTCATTTATAGTATACATTAGAGGAATTACAGCAGTAATTGGGTACTTTATCACCTTCTTCCCAAAAAAAATAGGGGGAAGATTTCTTTCTCCTTGTGTTTATAGGGTTGCCTTCATATCTCTCAGAAGTATGTGGGTAGTCAGCACGTTTAGTACGTCTCTTTTAAGAGTGGCAGTAATATCTGCATCGATGGATTCAATTTTTTCTATATCTTTTTACGGTTTGGTTGTATTGTTTTTAGCTCCTATTCTTTTTATTGTGATGGTAGCAGTAGTTATGATGTCTAAGCCTGAGCGTATGACTCTACGGCGATGATAATTATTGCTTAGATGCTGTGCTATAGTGTAAGAGCACGAAAGTTTTTGATACTTTAAGCGCTTGTTAATGCAAGTTGGCACAAAATGAAGAGAGAGTTTATCATTGCAATTGGTTTTTTGAGCGTAGCGCCCACTGTGGGCTCTATATTTTTAACTAATTTAATTAGAAGCTCCCAGGATTGAGACAAGGCCTCTCCTTATGAATGCGGTTTTGCTACTCCTGGAAGCCCTGGAGATTTTTCGTCTCGATTTTTTCACTTAGTAATTCTTTTTTTAGTTTGAGATGTTGAAATTGTCCTTCTTGTGCCGTGTTTTCAGGACTTGGCTGTGTGATCAATCGGGAATATTGCATTGGCAGCATTTCTCTTAGTGTTAACCCTCGGTTTATTTTATGAAATTACTGAAGGGACTATTAAATGAACTATGCAAGAAAGTTAATCGCCCTTAAATAGCATCGGCTAGATTAGTATGGCTATAGTACGTCGAATTTAGGATTCGAAAGAAAACCTTAGTAGGTTTATTTAGCTGTAATTAATTGGGCTAAGTAGCCTAAATTAAGGTGTAACATTGAAGCTGTTAAGATGGCCTAATAAGCCCTAGCCCACACATACTAGCCTTAAAAGCTGGTTCCTATGGTCTGGTACTTTAAGTTAAAAGATGATAGTTGCATTATCACAATGAGAAATTCTCTCAGGCCTAGTATTATGACAATAGAATTATTCAGAGTTAGTGTGCTTGTCTATTTAGGAGTGCTTTTGAGAGTAGCTTATTTTACACTTATAGAGCGTAAGTGCTTAAGTTCTCTCGGCATTCGTTTAGGTCCCGATAAGACTAGGATTGGAGGGATAACTCAGCCTGTTACAGACGGTTTAAAACTGATTGTAAAGGAATTTGTAGCCCCAACTAATTCAGTTAAAGTAATTTTTATAATTGTGCCATGTGTTGCTTTAGCTTTATGTTTTGCAGGATGGCAGATTTTCCCTACCATCTCCCTTTCTTCTTCTTCAAGTAATGATTTATTGTTCTTTTTAGTTGTAAGAAGACTCAACGCTCATGTAGCTATTATGAGAGGTTGGTCGTCATCATCAAAATACGCAAGAGTCGGCGGAGTCCGCGGATTCGCCCAAGTAATTTCTTATGAAATTTGTTTAAGTATTACATTAGTAGTTGTTATGTTTTTTGCTATAACCATAAGCTTCTTTTCACTTTCAGAAAGAGGGTGATCTTTATGGTGGTGCATGTATTGCTTTCCTGTCGCCCTTCTTTGGTTGACAGTGTGTTTAGCAGAAGCAAATCGTGCGCCCTTTGATTTAGTGGAAGCTGAGTCAGAATTGGTGTCAGGATTTAATATCGAGTTTTCAGCAGGGGGGTTTGCTGCATTATTCATTGCTGAATACGGAATAATCTTGCTAATATGTTTAGTGACTGTCATAAGGTTTTTCCAAAATGCATGCATTTGGACACTGGCAGGAAGAACTTGAATATTTGTTAAAATAAGGGCAATTGTATTTTTCTTCATTTGGTCACGGGCGTCGTTCCCACGCTTCCGTTATGATCAGTTAATGCTTATGGCGTGAAAAAGGTTGTTACCTTTTGTTTTAGGCGTATATTGCGCTTTTTTTATTTTATCGAAAATTTAATCATGGAGACATCTTTAGCTTTATTTTCATTAGTTTTATGCATCTCTTTAGGTTCGATATTGAAGCACTTTTCTAATTTTCTTAGTTATTTAATTTTGATTGAAAGAACATGTGTTGGTCTTGGTGCTGTTTTAATCTATTCCCAAGGCTTAGCTTCAAGATTTAGTTTATTTATTTTTTTAGTATTAGTGGCATGCGAGACGTCTTTAGGCTATAGAGTGATAGTTGGGATTATGCGAAATTCTGAGTCGGGAGTCTACTCTCTTTATTCTGTCAGAGCTTTAGGCCATAAGTTAAAAAAACTCCCAAACTTCAAATTTGGAATTATCTTCTTATTAGATTGGTCTAGT